GACGAATAGATAGGGTCGCTGGTCCAACCTGACCCGTAGAAAGGAATAATTGAATCAGCCTCTTCTCCCCGATGACATAAGGAGAAACGTCCTTTATAACAGATACCTTCTCCTTAATATCGGGGGGGATGGAAATCTAAACCGAATGGTTTCCATTATCGATTCGCTTTTCCTATTGGAACAATATAATATATAGAGGCGGCATTAGTAGATGATGGGTATAACCGAAATTCCATTATTGCTAACCAACGGGAGCGGGATTATCACTACTCCGCAAGGAGAGCTTTTAACCGCGAGAACCTATCACTCATACCTGACCCAGATAAGAGAACGGGGTACCCGGCAAAGTGTTCCCTATCTGCGCATTATGAGAGAGATTCGAAACAATAATCTTTTGTTATAACGCGAACGCTGATCCTCCTTTTTTTTGTTGGCGTATTGGCCATAGGGGGGAGTAGATGGGTTTTGGTCTCAGTTGGGGAAGGTATTGCACGTGTTTATGGATTGAACGAGATTCAAGCTGGGAGAGAGAAGGGATCAGACCACTCCTGGTGTTCGAACTAGTCATTAATGGTTGGCTTAATTCGTATCCTTTCGGTATGTGTTGTGAACACTTTCATTTTTAGCCTCTCATCTTCTCTAGAGAAGCAAAACTCTAACGGATAGAACAGATGGTCCAACTACATAACTTTTTCTTTTTAATTACTTCCATGGTCGTGCCTCGTGGCACGGCAGCACCCGTACTATTGAAATGGTTCGTCAGTAGAGATGTTCCCACAGGTGCCCCTTTTTCCAATGGTACTATAATTCCTATTCCTATCCCTTCATTCCCTCTTTTGGTCTATCTACATTCAAGGAAATTCATACGCTCCACAGACAGAGCAAAAAGTAGAGTCTTGGTCAGAGCAAGCCGTCCTATTCTATTACCAGACAGAATTGGGAGAAGCTCATCCGAAACTAGAGCTAGAAACGCCCTATTTCGTTTCGTTCCCGTTCTTCATTTCCTTCTTATCGAATCCAAGGGGGACTTATCATATTTAGAATCTTTCTGCGGTGTGCTCCCTTTACTATTCTTTCGTACTTTCTTCTTTTTACCACGCGATAGGTCAGCGAAGCGTGAGCGGGCGCGGAGAAGGAAAGAAGAAACACTTCGGCCTAACGGGAATGAGCAACGACGAAATGAGAAGATGAGGTGCCCCGGGCACCCCCATTTAGAAAGAAGGGTCGAAGCTTTTCGGCCTGTAGCTTTCCCCGTCCCCCCTTCGTCGGGCGGTGCTTGTGTGGGGGATGCGCCACCAGAAATCGGGCTTGAAGCTCTCACCTTACCAACGAGCCGACAGCTGATGGCTGTTGGTCACGACGACTACCAAAAAGCTCCAATGAAGATGAATATTTCACATGGAGGAGTGTGCATCTTTATGTTGGGTGTTTTTCTGTCGTGCGACCCGGCGGCTTATGTGCGACCTGTGGCCCACACCTCCTATTTGTTCAGGGCGGGCGGCGTGAACTCTGATTCGATCCGGGTATTCAATCCCGCCGCTGAGATGCTCAGTTGACTCCTTAACCTTGATAGGAAGATGGCTTATTCAATAATTCGTGCATAAGGGTAAGGAACTTTGGATGAACTAATGCGAATGGGTGTAAGCTTCGCTGCTCGGAAACACCCAGTGCTGACCACACTGAGAGACACGAAAGCGCAGGTAACGCCAGTTGGCGAAGTGGCGTTAAGCATTCCTAGCGGTACGAAAAGAGAGGTCGTGATGATATCATCTACGTCCGTACCGCTCCTCGTGGAGTAGATCCCGCATCCAACCAAGTCTTTGATCAGGGAACGGGAGAATTCCCACTACCGCTGGCAGGCCAGCCGGGCCGTGAGCGCGGTGGGAACGGGCTTCCCAAAAAGCCGGCCCGGGCCGGGGTCAGCATAGTAGAATGAAGGGGACGGCCCTAATGTTGTGTTGGCAAAGCCAACTTCTTGGGTTTCGGGCGGAGAAAAGCGGACGTGGGGACTCGGGTCGGGGCGCAGCGTAACTAAGAGAGCCATTCCATTTAGGGCTTCCCAAAATGGGCCGGCCCGGGCGGTCTGGTGTCCGAGCCGATTGGTCAGACGACGACTACTTCTTAGATTCTTATTATTAGCCTACCCCGGAATGGAATAGAAAGAACGCGAAAGGCTAGCGCAACAGGGTCGGTTTTTTTGTGGGGGATAAGCTTGTGAAGAAGCAAGCTATCCCCGCCCCGACGGTAGCTGCTAGCTTTCCCCATCTCTCCTAAACTTCCCCCGGTCTTCGGCCCGAGCTGTATGAGGCAGAAACTCGTCCCACGTACGGTTCGGAGGCCGAGCCCCACCCCAGCAGTCAGGGTGCGACTTAGGTCAACTAAGACAAAGAAGATAGAGTTCACTCAACGATTGCCTTTGGGTTCCGAACTCCATATGGGGAAGGAGCGTTGTTGTTTGCGAGGTCTCGATCATTTACATGGACCCACTTTTCATTCCATTTGTGGGAATTTGATGATCTATAAACCGTCCCTAACGAACGATCGGCTCATCTTTGAGCATGATGAATCACTTCGTGCCGACCTGTTGCCAATCCACTTTCCGACCTCATATGAGAATGGAAAACTTGAGCATTTTCTGCATCGGTGGATGAAGAATCGCGAACATAATAATTTCTGGTTGACCATGTTTCCAGAAAAAAGATACTTTCGAGAAAGGACGAGCACGACTGAAGTGGCTATACATACAAATCTATTTACGGATCTATATGCTTTGATTGGAACTGGAAGTTCCAGAACAGGCGGCTGGTATACCACCATAGTGAAACTGCCTTTTATTTTTTTTATTCGGATCGGATTTATGTTGGCTTCGTTGGGAGGCTCGCGTAGTTTGTTACGTCAGCTCCAAAAGGAGTTGTTGCCTTGGAATTGATAAAGTTCCGTGGAGTTCATAATTGCATAAAAGAAGTCAAAAAAGTAGTGGCTGCGGCGCGTTGAGGCACTTCTTCGACGGTCCCCGTACGCCCGGCCTTCCGCCCCGCTCTGAAAAATTCATGGGTCGGCAGGCGGGCGAGACAGAATAGGCCGGCACTACTAACCAAGCCCAGTTCTCGCCGATAGGCGCTGGTAGCTTGCTTCCAAGTCTTGTCTTATATGATAGTTGTGGCCATAGCCAAAAGGAGCCTTAAGCACTTGTACAATGCTCAAGTCAAGGCTCCTTCCCACTCGTTGCCCAGAGGTGCTGGTTCGAGTCCAGCTCGTGACAAAGGGCTACTTTCTCTCTTAAGATAATCTCGATATCCTCACTAAACAAAAAAAAAGTTGGAAATTTAAAGCCGCTTCACAAGTGAGGAATGGTTTTTAGCCAACAGTGACCAGTTTTCAAAAACCCCCTTTGGGCGATGGTTTTTTTATCCTCTCTCTCACTTGAAGAAAGATAGTCACTATTATTATGTTATGCAATAATGATATAGTTCTTTTTTCAGGGTAAGAAAAAAGGGACAAGGTTGGCTTTCTAGTAATAAGTCGAGTAAGCGAACTCAAAATGAGCCTTGCTTGACACGCTGACTTGGAACTATTTAAACACTACCTTTCCTGGAGAGTCAAGTTTTGAAAAAGAGGGTTCCAATGAATCCGAGGAAAGATGTTCTACCAAAGTGGGTAGATGGAATCATTTGAAAGGTTCGAAGACCTTTCGATTCCATTCAGGTTCTTGTTCAAGAGCAAGGATAAAAGAATAATTTTATAAAGACGGACTAGACCAATGAAAGAGTAGATAAAGGATGGAATTCAGTGGATGGACAATTCTTGAACTCTACCCACACAATGGTTGTTTGGACAGTATCCGTCGACGGGCAGAACCCCGGGGCGCCATCGTCTAACTATATATACTAACTATATATAAGATAATGATTGTTAATCACCCAAGGGCCAAGCCTGAGGGCATGAGTCATTGCTTCTTTGTCTTCCATTCTAAGACAGAAGCAATTTGAACCCATGTCTATAAGTTCTATATCGCCGGAGGGCTTCCAGAGGGTCTCATTGATCTGACTGACCTTCCTACTCAGTATGGAAGGACTCTGAGACTGAGTCTTCTGACTTGGATTGGTATACTGGGGTAAATTCTAGCCTATCTATGACGCTTTCAAAAACAAAAATAAGGGAAAACGATTCGAGCCAGTTGGTTGGAGGTACTACAAAAGAACTCAACCGGATCCTGGTTATGCCACCGCCCCAACTCTTGCTTTTGCCTTGGAATTTCTGTTAGGTAACAAATGTTGGAACGCCTTACACTTAGAGTTGGACTTTTCAGTGCTCTTAGAGACCTACCCATTCTAAGCTACATAGATTACTGGCTTCAACCCTAAAACACTTTGCTTCATTACGCGGTTCGAGGTTGCTTGCTTCCTCCCTTCTCTCTTAGCTTTGAAGCTTCACTTCATCCTATGGATTTTGAAAGACTACATCTGAAAACCCCTCCTAAATGAGAGAAGGTTGGTCGTCGATCACGATGGACGGGATTATCACTAAGATCTTTTTCAGAGCCCCAATGGACTAAACTTTCTCCCAACGGCACTGAGAAAGAAAAAACTTCCTTTCTTCCTTTGTTTTGTGAAGGTATCAGATCTTTTGTAGTTCTATTCTTCTATCTTACCTGGGTATTGATCAATCCGCTAGATAGAGTCTATATTCCTTATATACGAGAATCGATCACGACAGGTAGACAAGTGGAATCCATAAATGTCGTATATATAGAGAGAAGGAAATGCAAGAGCTGAGCGACTATTCATTCCTTTTTTCCCGGTTTACGAACATAGTCGTGAAGCCCATTAGCAGTCAACAACCCCAGGCGACGTCTCTGCTTCAAGTATCGATTTGCCAGGGTATTCCTAGATCCGCTCTCAGAGCGCATGTTGATTCCAAACGGGCAGGAGATTGATTAGCTATAGTAGCTGCAAACAAATCTCGTGACGGTGATCAAACAGCATTAGCTACGTCTCGTC